TACGTCAGGATCCGATTGGTCATGAACATCGTAAGGTGCTGCTCTTCGCGAATCCCAGCATACCCCTGGTTGGGATGGGTAGGCCCACCACTTCACTTTCACTTAGGCCCGGGCCAAGTCAGTGGGGGGACCCTGTCGGGCTCCTTCCCCCCCAAAAAAAGAAACTGTACGTGAGAGTTTCCCTTCATACGGCTCGAATCATTCTCAGATGCCCCGAGAGGCATCCTTTCCTTGTTTGTTGGGTTGGTTCACGCGCGCGCAAACGCGCACCGGCCGCAACAGCAGGAAACTATGACCAATAGAGTCAGACACTTAGCTACATCCGCACGCAAAAGGAATGTGGTTCTGGTTGAGACTTTCTTTTCCTTATTAGTAAAGGGGGCTAGGGATGTTCGCGGAGTCCGTGCCTTCCGTACCACCGAAAGGTCGTTCTTGGGCGGATCCCGCTCCTAAACATAAAGGATAGGAGTCCTGGGGCTGGGCCTACCATATCAAAAGGGTCGTAGAAAAAGAACCCGGCCACCTATTTCATTCGACGTTCCGGGGCAGGGGCCCGACCGATTCGACCGACTTTTGCTTTTGGATAACAAGAAGGCGAGCTTCTCTGCTTTGATCAAATAAAAAGCCCAGTCAGCCACCAACTCGGTGCAGGTCACGTGACCTACAGCTCGGCCTTCGCTTTTTGAGGCTTCCTCTACCCACATCTCTATGTGCCCGCAGCACTTCCATATGGAGAAAGATAGGCTTACCATGTTCCATCAATAGCACCTAACCTATGCCGATTTTGGCGGACCGTGCTCCACCCCGGTGAACTCATGCGGTTCCGACGTGCCCAGAGGCCAGAGGCGAATCCGTTCACAGTCCGTAGGACCAACACCATTCGAAGGTGGGCGGCCCACCCCGCCTAGAACAGTTATGCTTGACTGGGCTTACACACATTCGCTCACTTACGCTGTCCCCCCTCAGCTCACCCTAGCCCCCGGCCTTTTGCTCTTCTAACGTAAGCTCCAAGGCTTCACACCAAGTCTTCACTGACATAATATGCATGCTTAAGTAGGGTCAGGCAGAACCGTTGTTGCCTGATGGGAACTTCCCCCATATTGCTATCAATGTCTTCATGTCGCACGACCTCTTAACATTACACCACTGAATCCCCAATCCTTTGCTTGCTGTGCAGTGACAGTACCAATATCCACTAATCGTTGTTTCCAGATACGGTTGCCGGTTGACATCTCTTCTAATTCGTCGATACGAGAAGCAAATTGTTGTGTGGAGGAATCAATATCTCGACATAAGCCAAGAGGCAGATCTTGTGCCACTCCACCTGGTCGTATGAAACTGGCATGCATCCTGGCTCCCGAGACTCTTTCATAGAATTCCAACAATTTTTCCCGCTCCTCAAAAGCCCACAGGAACGGAGTTGATGCTCCCACATCCATAGCATGAGTAGTTAAAGCAAGTGAATGATTTGAAATTCGAGTTATTTCACGGAATAACACTCGTATATATTGAGCTCGTAATGGTACCTCGCAATTCAAAAGTCTCTCTACGGCTGAAGAATGAGCGTGTTCTTGGGCCATCATAGAAACATAGATAGGGTCGACGACGGAACGAACAACGAAACTTTACGACAGCTTTTTCGTACACGTTCACTTGCATCACATACACAAGTGCTCTCTGAACCGTGCAATAAGGTCACCCATAACACGGCTCTCCCATTTGAGTTATCTTAGCCCCCAGCCATGCTATTCAAGAATATTAGAAAAATGGCAGCGTAAGGTAACAACTAGTATTGAAAGCTGGTCGCCTTTGGAAGCGTTCGCTGGTAACCAAAGCGTATCGTTCCCGCAACCACTTTTGTACTTTGTTTATAGCTTTTTTAGGTTATGCAATAGAAGGGGGCTTGCACTTGAATTGAAGTAGCGCTTTTGGAATATGAGTAGGGCTCCTAGGTGGCGCGTTCGTGGAGGCAACCCGAAGGAAGAGCAAAAAGAAGGTTGGGTGCTTGTGGGGCAAGGCCACCCGGCCTCGAATAGGAGGGGGCTTAGCTCTGGATCCTCCCTGCTTGCAGAAATGAATGGATCAGAAGGGGGCTGGATTCTCTATTTCCGGGCCGGGCGGGAGGTGAAGGCCATAAGAGAAGATTGCCCTCCCGCTAAGGAAGAGGGGAAAAAGGCGCTGTCATCTATCTCGACCAGTTTCCCGAGGCGTTGGAAATCCAGACCGGCTCAGAGAATCACTGGTGCTATTTAGCCCTTCGTTTCGACAACAAAGAAGTCATCTTTGACGATTTCCCATTCCTTCCCTGCCGAGCCGCCTCTCTTCGCCCTCTGCCTTCCCTTTCTATAACATAGCCAAGCGCCCTCCTTTACAATCACTAATAAAAAAGAAATAGCAATCAAAGCCCTATCGTATCAGTACGTCTCTGTGATTTTTCCGGCCCCAGGGGACTTTACTCGACCCATTCCCCAGTCTCCCGCACTGCTCAAGTAAGTGTGCGACTCCGTATGAGGACCTCCTTCCCTTCTGCCCACTCTCCGTTCACACGGTTCTCAAAGCAGAGGAGGAAGGGTGGGCAGCAGGTACCACGAGCCCTCTGTCCCACACATCTATCCAGAAGCAAGTGTAGTTCACCGGTTCCACCGAATGCTCCTATCTGTCGGCAAAGATCGTGTGAGTGTGCAGTTATGCTTCGGATGCTTCGACATAGAATAGATCGACCCAGTTCCCGTTCTTTTCCGGTGCACTCGCTTTATATCTCCGACACACAAGGAAGGACGCGGTGGGAAGGAAGGAGCCCTAGCCTCTGTCCGGCCGATCATTCCGCTGGCATCTCGCATTCACGCCCCCGTTTGACTGCCGCTCGGGGATGTAGTTGTAGATACGTTAGTCTTAGTGGGTCGTTGGCTCCACTTGTTATCTCCTTCTACGACATGCTGTTGTCGTCGCCATATTCCATATGTCACTTAGTCATCTCTGCCTCGCTGCGGGTCAGCACCTCCGAAAGAAACGGAGGACTTCATTCAGTGACCCCGCGATCGCCCTCTGAACGATCAGAATAAGGTAAAGCTTGAAGATAAGTTTTGTACTCTATTAATTTCTCGGTCCCTCTAGTCGGGTGGGCGCCGGCCGGTCTTTCGACCAGATCCCCCTAAAAACCGTACGTGCGGGTCTCCCCGCATGCGGCTCACGCCATTCGAGGTGGCCCAGCCCAGCATTCATTCTAAAATCCTGTAGTGAAATTGAGACTGCTCGACTTCGGAAGCAAATTCGCGTGTAGGCAGCGCTGTCTGTCGTACCGTTGACTCTATCTATTCATTGAATTTGCTTGATTCCATTTTTATATAGGCTCGCTCCCTCTTTTTCCAAGAATTCATGCACTTCCTTTTACTCCATAGGGCCTTCTTTAATAGGTTCATAGTCCAAAGCCTTCCATTTCCGTCAAATGACCCGGCCTCCCCTGGCTCTTCCACCGTCCGGGCTCCCTTTCCTCCCTATGCTCCCCCGGCGCAGGCCTACCACGCTTCGCACCTGCGGCGTTTTCGCCAGACGGTCTTTGCCAGTAGTGCCATCCTCCCCGCTGGCTGTATGGGCGGGTTGTCCCTCGCTGCTGCGTTCTGTTAGGCTATGGATTACAGGAACAAATGTAGTTGAATGGAATAGCAGGCGGGTTACACGTTCCACTGTGCCGAGATTTGAGGTGCAGGTGGTGATGATCACCCCGGGGTATGCGCTAGCGCCCTTGACAGGCACTCCAGAACCCGCCAACGCTCGTGAAAACCCGGGTCGGTCGGTCCTCCATTCATCCGACCGGAGGTGTGGATAACGAGGCCACCTTCACAACCTTCTCCCTTCTGTCCTTATGTTGTAGTAAGGTAGGGCGGTTCGCTTGAGTTGCTCAACCGCCCCTTAGCCCGGTGCTCATGACGCGCTACGGAACCTCCACCGTGCCGGGGGACCAAGCAGGGCATAGCTAGCGGCATAGGAGCCGACTCGGCATCAGCGGCTTCGTGCCGCACTGGAGTGATCCAATATGTGGTTCCGCACGTTCCACCACTTCTCCGTTCATTTCCAATACTGATCGTGAAACACCATGAGCAGCAGGATGTTGAGGTCCGAAATTCGAAGTGAAATTTTTGATTTGCCCGTTCCTAGTCGTCATGGGAAAGAAAGGCAGAAAGAAGAAAGAAATGATTCCCTTTTTTCTTGTCCAATACCACCAGTACCAGAAATGCATCTCCTTCGCCCGCCCGAGAGACTTATTGAACCCGAAAAGAAAGAAGGGAGAAAGATGCCCACTATGATTATCGATTCCTTCTTGATAAAACAATATCATAGCCTAGTATTCATGTCCTAGTCTTAATTTTGAATATGGGCACATACTAGAAACTGAGCCAGGCACATCCCTGTTTTCTTGTCTTAGCACTTCAAATTAGCTGCACCCTTCCAAGTTAGTCCAGGAGCCCTCTCAGATGCAGGTCTTTTCAAAGTGCAAAGTTTCAGTGATCACTTATGCAATTGTGAGTTGCTGTTTTGAGTTTCCTGCTTTTCGGGCTGTCCTCTTTTAGGGAAGGGAGCGTGCCCTAGTAGCATGAGACGACAGCCTTGCATAGGAGTAGTTCTGACTCCGAGAATAGAATCTTATCCCCGCCGACTAAGCCCGGACTCTTTCGCATCGCGCTAATTCAGTGCCAGCCGTTGGTGAAAGACCTGCATGGAGCCGAGCCCTTCTCACCTACCTGCTTTGGGGAGAGTTTGACCCGGACAAAACTAGTGGGTGTCGCCTCCTCGAAGCAGCTCCCTCTCGCCCCGATTGATGAAGTCCCTGATTGAGAACACCATTGCTAACTTATGTATAATATGTCATACCTTCTTTCGAATCAATACCATTCCATGAGTCCTTCTTTCGAATCAATACCATTCCATGAGTGTCCTGTGGGTCTGATCAAGGCCAGTAGCTACGCCCTGCACTTTTGATAACCGGTTAGATATCCTAGCACTTTAGAGTTTGAGAAGGGTAAAGAAAATCGTCCTTTCTTTTGAGATCTGGACTCCTGAGGGAGGGTAATTTGATGCTAGCGAACGTTGTGGGTAACAAGGCGAATGAGTCAGTATCTAGTAACGGCTAGGATGCCAAGCGATGCAATGTAAAGAAGAAGAAGGTTTGGATGACCTCTGGGGGAATAGCACGCCCACAGAACGATATCGTGGAAATGCTGCACGGACCCGTATATATAGGAACAGAAACAAAATGACTTTTGGAGTTTGACGGTCCGTCCTCAAACCCACCTGTTGCCGATCCGACGTGGTAAAAGCAGATCGTGATTGATTGCTCTTAGAACACGCCGATACGGCACGCTCTCCCGGGTTCCAAGTTCTCTAATTTGAGTGACGTACGATTCATACGTACGCACACTCAAAAGATGCCCTTGTGGAGAATGCAGGGAGCCCCGGATGTCCCGGTACTCGTTGAGTATGGCCTGGGGATGAAACCCATCACTCACCAAGGCAGCTTCTACGTATCGTTCCACTAGCAATTGAGCGTTTATAGTGGAGACCATACGTCCAAGGTCGTCGTTCCCTCCCCAATTGTTGATCAAGTACCTCTGATAGAGGATCCTACTTCTCTCTTCATCAGAGAGTAGAGGTTGGGGCAATTGTGGGATCACGACGGGGACAGGGGCAGGTGCGGGCGGCGTCTCCGGTTGAGGAAGAGGCTGCCCCGGTGGACTAAGTGGGGGGGAGGGGTTCCCCGCGTCACACCAGGCTATGACAGGATGTGAAATGCCCCCCGCTACTATCAACAAAAAGATCCATAGGAAAAGGGACCCATAGTAAACTTGGAAATACGACCGCCACTTGAATAAAGAAAGAGCGCACGAAAAAAGTAAGGAAAAAATTATACACCTAAGATCACGGTGTAATCCCATGAAAAACGAATATATCTTGAAGCCCCATGGAAAGTACGAAGCGGAAAATACCAAAAAGACGGATCCTACAGCAAACAAGATGTAACTATTCAGATTTTTTCGAGAATAAATCATTCTCTTAACAGATCTCGTCTTGTTCCTCAATCTTCGAAGAATGCGGCGTTGTATTATTGTAAGTTCCCTGTTCCAAACATTTCCTTCAAGTAGACGACAAGTTTTAAATCTTAATGCAGGCATTCCTCCCTCACATGCATTTGCAACAGATTCTTACCAAGACCGGTAATCCCCATAGACACACGGCCATTCTCGGCATCTTCACTGTTGCCCCTCTTCTCAAAGCCTTTCGAAATCTCAACGTGCCTTTTTCTTCTTTCCCCGGGATACTATACAAACGAAAATGTCCAAGATCCATGGAACGAACGAAGCGGACCGAAGTAAAGTCTTAAAAAAGACTGAAGGGCAATCCCGTTCTGTTGGAGCAATTGTGAGGAATACCCATTCTAGAGCATCTATAGAACTCATCCACTCCCCCGTAGAAAAGATAGAAATCTCATCATTCAAATCAACATTTATCCTAACCAAGGCTTCGCCTTGTCACATCAGGGGCTCTGGGACTCGAACCCAATTCTTTCCGCGACCCCCCTAGAAAGAATAAGGAGCATTTTCTCTTATCTTTTCTACGAGAATTGATGCTTCGCGACTTTTCTACTATACAGCTACGCTACGATCTTTCTTCTCTTATGAAATTTCAGGTGACGGTACATTTCACTTCATTGCACTACACTCTACTCTCCATTCTTGCTGAAGCCTCTTGCCATCCGGGTTCCACGGCATTAAGAAGTTCATTGATCATGATTTGCATTTTTGGTTGAGATAAAGAAAATACCTCCTTAAGTCCGTCAAGCCTGTAGGAGTAGGAGTAGTGAATAAATATAGAGAGTTTTGCTTGGTTGTTAACCAAGGGAAAAAAGAAAAAGAAAACCACTACTCACCAGTTTCGAATCAAACAAGTATCAACAACAGCCCCTTCTTTGCTTTTCTGATAGCATTCTGGAAGTACCGCGTCAAGATAGGCACCTTATCTATGCAATAATGATCTCGCTCTTCAAGACAGATTCGTGAACGGTCAATCTACGCCATGGAAGTTTCATTTCTGAATGACTTGTCTGCTACCAACTCCTTCCTCTATGGGTAGGCCCAACCACCACACTACACTCTTAGGATAGTTAACGGAACACCAACCCAATATCGAGGAGAATCAGTACACGGAACTTGACCAATCCACGATCACCCTCTGCTAGCAGCTTTCTTATCTTACGATATTCATAGTGTCGATTATAGAAGAGATGGAAATTGCATATTAGGATTAACCGAATCAGCTGCGTAGCCCTCTTTCACAGGGGAGGTGTGGCGGCATAGCCTGCTTCCAGAAAGTAATTCATGTTGAAGGTGGTCGCCCTTTTACTTAGTTTTAAGCACTTCTTCTTATATGCTCACTTCGATGCTCGATTTTTGCCTTGCTTCGGGGCCTTTCCCTCCCGTTAGCTTAGCTTGGCTTTAGTTAGAAAAATGTCATGTGACTCCTAGTATTTCTTGTTTGTTGTGATTTGGTCAAGTAACAAGAAGTGTCAGCAATCTGTATAGTGCTCTTTCTAGTACTTTGACTTGGCTACATAGCGGTTATCATTCTCACTATGGCGCTTTCTCCTCTTTCTGTTTTATTAGAATTCCCTATACTACATCATAGTCAGGACTGCTCTGGAACAGAGCAAGTAGAAAGAAAAGGAAACTGCAGATGCACGAATGGAATACGCACCTGGAATTGGTATTGGTCTAAAGAGCCGGAAAGGAAGAAGCAACGGACTGAGCGACGAAGCGACGGGATTGAGCGCTTCTCCTAGCGCAGGAGTTTTCGTCGCTGGATTAAGACGACTTAGCGACTTGCCTGAAAGCAGAAACCCGAAGGTTAGCCTTGCATGAACTAGGGAAAGATATAACTCAACTTCACACTGGTTAGCAAAACCCTAGAGCTTCCCTGCTTCGGTAGAACCTTATACTTTACCAAGTAAAAAGTTTAAGCTGGGATCGATTACCTTTCTTAGCTAGGATAAAGTCACTGTCATCGCTCTCTCCTTGAATCGCTCGGAAATCGTACCTAGCCTCTCGTCCATAACCTAGCCCGAAGCTCTCAAGCGACTGATTTCACACAAGTAGTAGGACCTTCTTTTATAGTGGAGTTAGAATAGGCTCTAGAATAGTCGAATGAATGGTCAGTCTCGCTCTCCACCCTGCTGCTAGATGGGATAGGTTCACATGCTTGAGATAAGACAGATCTTTTTTAGGCATTAAATAGGCCGAGAGAAAAGTATCATTTTTACATAGATGAGCAGCAACTTTAGAAATGAATGCTCAAGTCTGTCACTTAGAAGATAGGATGGTATCGACCCGGACAAGGGGGCAAGATCCGCTGGCTTAGGGCCCCTTTAGAGATAGGGGCGAGCCAAAGAGAAGTTGTAGCAACGAGCTACTAAGGAGTGACTGTGTTGAAGCTTCAAACGTAGAGCTCGCGACGACTTCGAGCGAACTCCACGAGTGTGCCGAAAAAGACTAAAAAGAATCTGTGATAAGTAAGCGCCTGTGTTCAGTAAATCGCAATTCTTTTTGTGTTGTCGGGCAGCGCGCGTTAAGATTCGCCGCTGTCCGGGCGAGGTATAATAGAAATACAAAAAGTGAGAGTTCCCCGCCATCACCTCGCCTAGATTTGGGGGCTTCATACCCTAAGCAGAGGCAAGTTCCAGCCGAGGTAGGAGATCATCACATCTATACGAACAAAGCAGCACAGGTAGCAGTGGTTGCCTGTACGTTTATAGGGGACTCTACTTTCCCCTTTTTCACTATCTCGCCCAGCATATCTGCCGGGAGCAAGAGCATATCCAAGTCCCCTATTCAGTTGAATCAGATCTAGTAGCGCTCACTACTGAGGCGAAAGAAAGGAGCAAGATACGGCCAAAAAGCCGGAAATTCTCGCGCAGGAACAAGCGTAGGCCTGTAGCGCGCCCTTCAACCAGGAATCATTTTATTGGCGAAGCGAGGAAGCACAGTTGCGCGCCTCTCCATAGCCCCTCTAGAGTATAGAGGTATTAGTACCAAGCTGGAAGCTTGCTGTGTAATTTCATAAAGAAAGGTGTGTGAACCTCAGCGAGTCCGGGTTTCATTTCAAACTAGCCTCCTGGACTGAACCTACCTTCTTAATAGGTTATAGCTATCAATAAAGTAGGAATGGCAGAGAAGGAGATGCACTTTCTTGAGTTACAGACAAGGAACTCCATTCTGTTGACTCTACCAGATAGAATAGAACCCGTCTTTTTTCATAGTCTAGTCAAAAGAAGAGTTTGATCCTGGCTCAGAAGGAACGCTAGCTATATGCTTAACACATGCAAGTCGAACGGGGAGCTGGGCAGAAGGAAAAGAGGCTCCTAGGGTTTACGAGAATCATATATAAGATCTCGTCTAAAGGCAGGGGTGAGCTTTCTCACTATACAATGTAAAAAAAGACCAACGACGATGAAGGAGGAGTAGGAGCTAGCTTTCATTGAAGTAGGGGCGGAATCGAAGCGAATAAATTCTGAGTTCATGCCACGACGATCTATATGGAAGGGAAGTTTTGTTGATGCATTCCTGTTGAGAATGAAGAAGAAGAGAGATCTTCTTTTGAACAGGAAAATTGGGTCACATCTTCTTCTATTTTGCCGGAATTCTTTGATTGCTCCGTACGAATTGACAATGGAATCCTGTTCGTTGTAAGATCACTGAAGGAGGTCATCAATTTGGAGAGTTTTCTTCTACACGGAAACGAAGATCTTCGAGAACTAATATTGGACCGGGAATCAAAAAGGGAAAAAAGTAAAGTCTAAGCGCATATGGCACGAAAAGGAAATCCGATTTCGGTAAGACTTGATCTGAATCGTAGTTCAGATTCAAGTCGGTTCAGTGAGGGCGACCGCGAAAGTCACCGAAGGGGTCAGTCTTTTCCTTCACCCCAGATTAAAAAAAGTAAAGCGGGAAGGGCGTTGCAGATGTCCGGGACGGACACGACTTCTTCTAACGCTAGAAGACCACTGGAAGACACCCGGGACCAGAGCATGTCGTGAAAGAAGCACACTGGGCGGGCGTGCTTCGACCGTGTCTCCGGGGCACAGTTGAATGTAGATATCATGAACGCGAGGTGCAGGATACCAGGCCGAGAAAGCCGGGCAACCACTCCCCTATGTGCCAATCGCTAGTGCAGCCAGGGCCCCGGCGCCCAGCTCCGCTGGAGAGGCCTCGCCTGATCTGATAAGTGCTAATTCGGTTCGGATAGACTTCATTCAAGAACGCCGCCGCCCCTGGAATCAATAAGAAAACAAGTGCTAAGTTTCAGATCAGTGAATAAACCGAAACGAAAGAAGAGACCTTTCTCGCTCGGCGCCTAAAGCGCACTATGCTCCGCTTCAACAAATGAGAGTTTTCGGTGGAACCGGTGAACCACGCGAGCCGGTTAAATGCGTGGGACAGAGGGCTCGTAGTACCTGCTACCGCAGCTATGCGGTGGAAGGGAAGGAGCCTAAATCGACCTTTTTTCTTTTTCAAACCAGAACAACTCTGAACGTTAGGGAAGATAAGGGAGGATCACCTGAGCGAACTGACCGAAGGGACTTGACTTATCCGAACCGAACGATAGCGGCTTAAAGCTAAGAGCAGCGTCGCTGCTTGATCGGCGGGGAGGAGCATCTCAAAGTATGGGGCAAAGGATCAAAGGCTTTTACTTTGTCACCCGGGATCCACCACAGGTTGGGTTTGAGAGTCGTGTGATGGGTGACTATCCAGCACGGTTCGGAGAGCACTTTTAGTCTGCGCTGGTGAATGGAAGCCCCCCCTATCAAGCAAGAAAGAAGCGGCTCTTCCCACGGCGGAGCCCGCATTGACTCTATTTATTATTATGGTAAATCAGTGTATCAAGATGTCAATCTTAGATCTTATTTCGGTTCGATACGTCCACCTACTAGACTCACCTTTGGCTTTCGTCTCGGTAGGTGTATTATTCTACATTTTCCCAAAAGAACATTCATTCATTTCTTTCTTCCCCGTCGACCACGACGACAGAAACGACGCGAAAAATCCAGACCCGGAAAGGGGAAGGGCCAGTGGTGGGCATTTGGTAAAGTCGGGCCGATCGGGTGTCTTCATTCAAGCGACGGTACAGAAGAAGAACGAAACGAAGTGAGAGGCCGGGGGGCAGGGAAAAGAGTCGAGTCGATCAGGCTCGACGACCGGGAGAAGCAAAACGAAATCAGGATTTGGCCGAAAAAGAAGCAACGCTATGGATACCATGACCGATCACCATCGATAAAGAAGAATCTTTCTAAATCACTTCGGGTCAGCGGGGCCTTCAAGCATCCGAAATACGCCGGGCTTGTAAATGACATAGCCCTCCTAAATGACGACTCCTTCAGAAAAACGAAGTTATTCAAGTTCTTTTTCTCAAAGAAGTCAAAGAAGTCCCCCTCCGACAGCCCGACGAGTCATCCACTTAAAAGGACCCTCCCTGCGGTGCGCCCTTCCTTGAATTATTCGGTCATGCAATACTTATTGAAGACAAAGAACCAAATGCATTTCGACCCCGTCGTAGTTCTCAATCATTTCGTGGAACCGGGCGTGGTTGAACCATCTACCATGGGGGGAGCTCATGCACAGGGAAGAAGCTTAGATAAGAGAATACGTTTCGCTTTTTTTGTCGAAAGCTCGACCAGCGAGAAAAAGTTTTTGGCCGAAGACAAAAAGTTGACCCACTTCATTCGCTGGTCGAATCATCCTCGCTTCGCGGGAACAACAAAAACCACCATCTCGCTCTTTCCTTTCTTCGGTGCTACCTTTTTCTTTCCAAGGGACGGGGTTGGGGTGTATAAGAAATTTTTTGAGTATGCCCGGGAACAACTCCTACGAAAATTCAGGAAAAAATGTTGGAACCTCATGGCTAAGGATAAGGTAATGGAATTGATAGAGAAATTCATAGACCTAGGTGGGATAGGAGAATTGATAAAGGGAATAGAGATGATGATAGAGATCATACTGAGAAACAGAAGAATTCCGTACGGGTACAACTTTTATTTGAACGAAGTGAAAAAAATGCGATCTTTGTTGTCTAATAGAACAAAGACTAATACCTTAATTGAGTCGGTCAAGATCAAATCTGTTTATCAAAGTGCTTCTCCGATTGCTCAAGATATCTCTTTTCAACCGAGGAACAAAACAAGATCATTTCGCTCCATTTTTAGTCAAATAGTGAAGGATATTCGATTAGTAATGAAAAAAGGGGTGGAGGGGATCCGTATATGTTGTTCAGGTCGATCAGAAGGTGCAGAAATAGCTAGAACTGAATGCGAAAATTATGGAAAAACATCTAGTAATGTATTTAACCAGAAAATAGATTATGCTCCTGCGGAAGTATCTACTCGTTACGGAATCTCAGGTGTCAAAGTGTGGATTTCATATAGTCAAAAAGAAAGGGGACGTGCTATATCCGAAACGTACGAAATCTAGTAAATATCGTAAAGGCAGATGTAGTAGGGGTTGCAAACCGGACGGTACACGACTTGGTTTTGGAAGATATGGCACTAAAAGTTGTAGAGCTGGTCATCTTTCATATCGAGCCATTGAAGCAGCGCGTCGAGCTAGAATTGGGCAATTCCATCGTACTATGAGCGGACAATTCCGAATAAATGGTAAGATATGGGTAAGAGTTCTCGCAGATCTCCCTATTACCGGGAAACCTACAGAAGTCAGAATGGGAAGAGGAAAAGGAAATCCTACGGGTTGGATTGCTCGTGTGTCCACAGGACAAATCCCATTTGAAATGGATGATGTGAGTTTGTCAAATGCTCGACAAGCCGCTACATTAGCGGCGCATAAACTATGTTCGTCAACCAAGTTTGTTCAGTGGTCATAACGTAATTAGTTAGTGGGGAAAAAGCGGGCCGGGATTCAAAAGAATTAGGCGAAGTGTTTGTTCCTGAACGACGGAAGTGGAAAGACACTAAGGGAGAGGGATATACTCCTTGATTTTTGTAATCGCCGAAATTGTACGACGAACCTTCTTGTTCCAGGCGTACTACCCTGATACGTTAAGGTTAAATTATCCAGGCCCGGTTTATAAAGTGATAGTAGTCAGAATAAATAAGAAAGATAAGAGCTAAGATTCAGGAAAGTAACTAAGGGGAGTTGGTTACCATTCCGTCTGGGTCCTCAAACGTGTGATTCTCTTTAGTGAGGTTGGGCTTTGGAATCTCGTCTTCGGCTTTATTGAAGTTAGGGCGTGGCCTATTGAGTAATGGAAGGGGTCAGCCATAGGCTTGATTGCTGCGCTGCTTTCCATGTCCGAGATCAAGAGTTTGAATAGGAAGGCCTTCCCATGCCTCGCTTGTGCTTGTAGCAGATACAGACTTGCCTACTTCCTTCAGCCTGTTGCCCGTAGACAGATGCCTTGAGTGCCTAACTCGATTTCACCTACCTCTGATACCAGCTTCTGACTCCTTACCATGTTTGCATACCTCGCACGAGGCTAGGATCCCTTACTCGATGCCAACTTCTTTTACCTGAGGCCCGATGCCTGAAGCTTGATGCTCGCAGTTCCCTACTTCGGGTCGGGGTTAGGTACCACAGCTCAAAACAAGCTAGAAGGAACAAGTTCATGCAAAGCTGATTCTCGAACAAGAAGAGCATATTCTGTAAGAACAATAGGAGATTTGCCTCCTACTAGGCCTGGTATACCTTGATTAGATAGACTCTTTTCTGTGTCAAAGAGAAAGAGCGCTCAATCAGCTCATAGATGGGGAGAGTTTGGCCAGGATATCAAAAAACGATTGATTCAATTCATCTGATCCTCTCTTTCCAGCTCTTGCCTCTCTGTCTGCATTGGTGTGGCACCTAGGCTTTCTGACTTTCCTGAGCATGCCATTCCCATCCGGAATCAATACCCGTACAAAACATCCAAATTTGATTCTTCTTGCTGAGGACCTGCGCTTCAACAACAGGGTAAGATGCAACCTTTTCCTTTACTACACAACCCATGACTCAACCTCCACCTTTGTTTGAAGGCTAGGGGTATTCTTTCACAGCAACATCAATCCCTTACGATATACCCCGCATCAAGGGTACAGCTCCCTACTATACCAGACCCTTGCTTCAAGCTAACCAGCCCTAGTGGCTTTACCTACTAGAGCTCCTTCTTGACTTGCCGGACTTACTGCGTGAAGTAGTCCCACAGCTTCTTTCGGTTTAGTTAGCCCCCTTCCTTCGCCCATCTAGCAGGATGCTGGGTTGAATCTTAAGGTAAGTTCCACTCTCAAGCAGGCCTGTTCTTTACATCTTTTCCGAGTTTCACTTCCTTTCCCTGTAATGAAATCATAGGAGTAGTAGTACTATTTTGATCTTGAAAGAAAGGCTGGCAATTTAGGTAGTCAATTCAATGTCGGCTTCTTCAAAACCCTTTTTCTGCTAGTGAGCTTTTCTTTGAAACCATCTCGGAGTAGTTCAAAGGAAGTAGCAGCTCTAGCTTTAGGGAATCAGCGGATTTTTCATATCCTCCTTCGGTCTCTTTCTCTAAGCTTGTGGGTGAAAGAATCATGCACTCATACCCCCAGAGTTTATACTTATTATCTGCTATAAAGAACCAAAGAAAGGATTGGCTCACTCCAATAGTCAATGCTACCCCTACCAGCCATATGGACCCAAAGAAGAAGCGCTCTAGCGCGGATGACGGATGACACCTACCAATTGCCCAAAGCGTTCAAACCAACCCTTGTGATGTCACTGAACGAAAGTTTTCTTTTAGGGCAGTGATCAGGAACAAAACAAACCCAATTCCCTAAACATGGGCTAATCCTTATCCTTAAAGATTATCTGGGAAAGGGCTCCGTAACATCTATCTCAAAAGAAGGAAAAATGGCAAGCAGCGAATCTACATCGATTTCAGGAAGTGTGCCTGAGGGCTGACCCCTGGAAATAGACTCGGCTTTCTAGTTCATCGGAAGGGTATTGAAATCCGTCAAAATCGAGCTAAAGCTATACAGGAAGCTCGAGCCCCAACAACAAACAACAAATAAGGAGCTGAAGAGATTGCTAGGGCAGGTCCATTTCCTTCTTCGGGATCATATCCAGAATACCGGAGGTCGGGATCAAGGAACTCCTGCTGGATAACTTCTGCTTCAAACAGAACTTTCAATATTGCATTACTTTCATGTGGAACTTCACTTCAGAGAAGTCTCGTTTGCGTCGACAAGCGAGTTCCCGCATTAACAGCCTTCCCATGATTTGGTAACGGATGAAAATGAACATCGGGTTCTCCTGTCAACTTTGCGAAGTCAAGCTCGTAGACTCTCCTTTGCCTGTAGGCTGATCTCCATATGGATGCGCGAGTGAAGGCCTTTCCTCAACTTCAACTGTTTTGTTTGGGACGCTCCGGCACATTAAATGCGAGAAGTGCGCTATTTCCCAATCCAAATAGTCAAAACTCACGTAATCGTAATAAGAAGAGTTTCTCCCTTTTTCTTCTGTAAAATCCGAAGCAGCTACGCCTATTGAAAGAAGAAATCTTCCCCCGTCCTTTAACCTGGACTCCATTCTTCCTCTAGAAGGATAATGGGATCCAGACTATAATCAAGCTATGATCGTCAAATTTCATATAGAAAGATCAGGTTATTGCTGATCATCTGGTCTATCGCTCCTTTTGAGAGTGACATAAGCCTTTCCCCTGCAGTGAAGTTTCTTCCTTCCCTGACTTACTTGAAAAAAGGCTTTTCTTTTCCTCCGCTCGTAGGAAGCTAGGCACAAGACGCAGACGATCAGACGAAAAATGAGATGATACCTATTCCCTGGTCGAATTCAAGGATTCCAATCAGCTCAAGGATTAGAATCAGTTCAACACTGCAGTCCATGTGAGGCTAGATCTTCAAAGAGGGTCATCTCTAGCTAGCGCTCAAGATCGATTCAATTCCATTCAAAATCTCGAGTATCGAGCAGATCATGTAAACCACCCTTATAATCAGAAGCACACGCCTGAAAAGGGCCTCGAACACTCATTTTAAGCAACTCTTGCCTGAGACAGCTAAACCTGGATTGGGCTCTTTTAACCTCTCCTTTTCAAAGGCCTTCCAGAAACCCGTAATGGATTAGCTGAACTGAGGAACCACAGCCTAGCGTTTAATTGGAATCGTTAACTTCATTGTTGCCTTCGACCAAGGGATAGTTTTGCAATTCTCAGTAAAGGTTACTAAAGCCAAAACCTCATTGGTGGTCTCTGACATCAAAAATACGTGGACATCTAAGAACGTCGATTTCAGATTAGTCAACTTTCATTGAAAGAAAGAACCGAGACAGCAGACAAGAGCCTTCTTGGCAAGCCCGATCACGGTTTGACTTCCTCTTGGATTGCGTCAATGGATCAAGTAAAAAAACGGAGGATTTGCTAAAGTAGGATCGCTCCGATCTCACTCACCTGTGAAAATTCGTTTAAGATAAAAGCACCGGTTTTATCCAACCCCGCTAACTCCAACGACAGGCAAAGGCCTGTCCACAAGAGAACCCCGAAACGAAAACCCTTCTACCTTTACTTTATCGCCTGCCGTTAAATGAAAGTGGATTAGAGTTCCCCTATGAGAATGGGGCTGGTGAAATAGGAGACCTCAAGCTGCCATACTTGACTAGAACCGAAGGAAGATCTCTCACACCTATATTGAAATTCCCCATGGAGGGCGTCAAATGCATCAAACACACCTATCCATGAATCCCTTGCTCCGATCTGAAATGGCCAAGCAACAGAAGAGGCTACGGTAATGCTTCTACACCTTCAGCAAAAAGAGATTGGGGCCATTCTCCCAACTAAGTGATACGCTACCTAAATGTCAACCATTATTTAGGATATCTCTGTGAAAGCAGTAAAAGTAAAAGCTTCCTCCCTAGCAGTGGCCATTAAAGGTACGAAAGCACTTCTCCGAGATTGATACTTTTGAAGTCAAATCAAAGAACTCCCGTTCTGCTCCTGAGTGAGTCTCCCAAAGAGAGTTAATAACTAATATAAGTTGAAAGAACATTTTGACCTAATATTGAAACTTGCTCTTTATTTATTCCTCTCCTTTCAGTCAAGTAAACTACCTTATTCTTAATTCTAATCGGGTAGCGGAAACTATAGCGACGGAGGACACATTCTCAATTCTTTTGTCAGAATGGTACCTCAAAGAATAAAGAATGTTTGATTTTCTTCTTTAATATCCAGCGGGCAATGGGAACTAGATGCCAACGAGCGGCACATCATTGAAATTTGACAACCTCACCCCCTTTCATTGAAGTAGGGGAGTGTAGTCGGATGGAAAGATCGAGTGTGATCGCATGATCGACTGTTAAGGGAGGAACTTCAACAAAGAGGGTTGATCAACAAGTTCAGACTCTTTTCTGTCAATTCGGCTGTATTGTCTCATTTCTATATAAAAATCGAAAATGTATTGAATTCTTCGATATAAGGGCTTCTCTTAAAAGAGGCATAGGAACAATGTCCCGAAACTGAAGATGGGACTGAAAGCTGCCATACGAGATTAGAGAATAGAAAGAAGGGTTTCAAGCAAGAAAGGGTTCAATGAACGCTGCAGTTCACGATGCATAGCTTCCAACTAGCTCGGAAAGGCAAGAACCCTACTTTAGGGGTATAGCTTCAATTTTACCAATCAAGGGTGGGAACTCATTCCTTCTTAGAAGAGTTTTAGCGCACTGGATCTCAACTCCTCCCCCAGTCTCGCACAAAGACAAAGAAGGAAGATAGTTTCAGCATGAAGCTTGCTTGGCATGAAGGTTGAAATAGGAGATTCTAATACGAAAACAAAGGTAGAAAGCGAACCAGGAAACGCGAAACTGCTCAACTCAAGTGAGCTTAACCCAGGCAAGAAGGAAAGAAAGGCACTTTCGGGCACACAACCGCTGAAGTGAAGGTTTCAAGTCTTGAATGCCGGTCTTTGGCTAGAGATGCGCGAAGCAGCCGGTTTGCATTTTAGATCTGGGAATCAACGAGTGAAGAAGCCGGTTGTTCTGAGCGATCCTGAAACAGGGAAGAAAGAGCTCGGTATAGAGTTGGGTGAAGTGAACTTTCAGCATTTCGAAAAGGGAGATCTTCTATAGGGGAAAAGGCTTGCAAAGAATCTCCTGATTCAAGTCTTGGGCGAAGGGTGCCACGGGAAGGCTCTGACTGTGAAACGGGGTCAAAAGCTAGTCCAAGAAGCCGCTGAGACGTGGTCCAACTACTTGAACTAATGCGGGCGGTTTCAAACCTCCACTAAAACTCCCTTGGTCGATTGACTTCGTTCGTCTACCCGCGGACTCTCGGTTGAGCTAGTACATCGCTACGTACCCTCTCGCTACCTACCTTGTTTAACGCCCTATCCCGTAGGTCGAGTGGCTCCGCTCGTTCCCTATCAAAAAAGTTATTACATTCTTCTCCTTATTCGTTTTCAATTACTTCATTCCCTTCGCTTCCTGGTACAGCTTTCCTGCCCTGTTGATGCTGTTAATCCAATAGCTAAGATATCCCCTAAAAAGAAAGAAAAGAATGCTAAAGTCAAGACTAGTGAGATTAGCTTGGTGTACTTCTATCTGAAGATTGATAGAAAATTTCCTTTTTTTTGGAAGACAGGACAAATGCCACAGAAAGAGAAGGAATGGAATCGGATCTCAGTTAATGCCCTCAGTCTGCTTTGCTCCATCTAAGGCTAGGGCTAGGCACTTAATCTCCCCAACATTTCTTCTTCATGTGCACATTTGAAAACAACCTGTTGGCTTCAGAGTTTTCCTTCCTAGCTGCCCGGATCTGATGCACGTCGAAAAGAGGCCCTTTATACTATACGCAAAAGAGCTCTTCGGATTCACTTGCTATTGGCTGGGCTACACTTTCTTGCCTTAGGTCAATCAGGTCTTTCTCTTCCCTTACTAATGCTAATGTGGGATCAGTTACTTCCGAACAGTCTATTGACTCCCGAACAGCTAATTTGTCCATGAATTCCCTTCTGCTTCACCTTGTGGCCTATCCCAGACAGCTATGGAAGCTGCTAGCTACCTTCTTCCCATTCTTTAGTAGCCCGAGATGAGTTCTACACCCTAAGGAGACAGAGAAAGCCCTTCCAGAGATTCATGTAAAACCTGTTCTTGAAAACAGCCTACTCATGCAAAGAGTCCTTTTCCCCATGCCCATGCTATGAAAACTTCACACCAAGTCAAGCCGCTAGCTTTAGTAAGAAATCGAGATTCCTATTCCTGTCCGGCTTGAAACTAGAATTAGATAAGTATAGTACGCAGGGAAGTACCTATCTGAAAGGAAGGTAACGGCTGGCACATAGATGGAATCAAAACGAACATCCCTCTAACCAAAGATGCATCGTCAAGTGCGTATCAGATCATGAGTTACTTCTTGTTGAATGAAAAGATTGCAAAACATACGAATCTCATCCCTGATAAAGAAAATCCTAATCATATCAATGATATTGATGTTCATATCCTCAAAGAGCTGCTTGATTTCATGAAATTATCAGATGATATAGAAGGGAATCTATTTGCTATTGTCAGCAGTCACCTTGATCGTAAGCTCATAAAAGCCATTTTTATGCCTATAATCTATGGAAAATCTCTCATGAGCACTGCCAACGATATCAAGGAAAAACTCTCTCAGTACATCACTCGTAAGGAGAGCTACACTCTTGCAAAGGTCTGCTTTGAGTTCTGGAATAAGGAATATAGAGGCCTGGTATGTTTGATCCGTTTGATCAAGAGTAGTATAGGCTGGTTGGCATCAGCAGGGGGTCGCCCAGTGATCTATCAATCTGATTACTTTACAACAGTTCAAGATTATATGAAAATGGATCCAGTCAATATATGGGTTTATGATCGAATTCATAAGAAGAGGCGTAAAGTCACTCTCAGAGTCTCCTCTAATGAAAGAGATAAACAGAAGAGTGCTATCTCTACCGAAACTAAGACAGTCAAGAAAATGACCCCAGAAACAGACGAAAAAGAACCTCCGTAAATGAATCCATTCACTACTGAGAAAAAGGAAATGAGTCTCACTTGGGCTAGAAGGATAGAAAAGCTTAAGATGTATAATATGCTCAGTTCACGGATACCAAAACTACTGATCCTCTCTTTCCTGCTCTTGCACTGGTGTGGCATTCTGCAGTTTTTGATATCCTGGTGCGGAGCTTGGCCAATCTCTCCCCATCTATGAGCGAGAACCCGCTCTTTCTCTTCGACACGGACCAAGACGGGAAAGAAGCTACCAATCTGAAAGACCCAGTGAGCACCTCAGTCAAACAAGATCGATCGCTTCGCTCCCCAATGCCAAGCCGGTCAAGAGAGAGCCTTAGTTAAATAGGCAGCAACAGGATGTTACAAGACCCGAGCAATCACGAGATCGAGTTGTAGTCCACTTCGACTTTCAGTCTCGTTTGTGGATCCTGCAATTAGAATATGAACTTGGTACTGGAATAATAACCTTCACTCAAGCTGGTTCGTTCACCAGATCTACTTTCTCGACCATTTCAGGGGTAGGCGGCAAGTGCTGCAGTGAGAGATGAGACCCCCTTTCGGGCAGTCTTCGTGCCATATTTTCTATCAGGTTCCCCTCGATTCATCAAGAAAAAAGATGGGCAGATTCTTCTTCCAACTAGTTTTAGGGGCTAAGGTAACTTCCACTTCGTCCATCTTGCCTCCTTCAGACCCTCGCTTCGCTCTTTTGCCACCTTCTCCAAGCAACATCTTTAGATCAGGACTTGCCACGTTTTTCCCCGGTGACTGATCTGATTGGTTGGGCAACGATGCCTTCTTCTTTCTACTGCAACTTCCTTCACTCAAGCTGGTACCATCAACGTGGTCCAGAAATCTCATTTAGTAATAGTTCCAGTCAGACCAGGGAAGCAGCAGCAGGACGTAGTGTGGTAGTTCGGTTCCAGGTCAGTTCCAGTTCGGATCGAGTAACGGTGATTGAAGGGATGGGATCGGAAGCTCCTGATTCCAATAGTTAACTGGGCTGTGGCAGGCGAGTCTGCTTTCCCTTAATTAAGCCAACTCTATCTGTACTCCTTTAAGGGCGCACAAGCCTAAGTCTCAAATCGGACTAGTGTCAATCTTTTAGCGTTATGGTGCCACGGTAAGGATGGATGCTGTGCGGTTGCTTGCCCAAGGGGCTCTCTCGTCTTGGTCCTTTTATTTTATAAAGGCCTGTCCCTTGAAGCAAACATCTTTTCGTTGAATACTTTCATTAGCTGTCCTTAGACCTAAACCCTCATTACGCAATGGAGTATGTTGGATAGGGGGTTAGTCCTTTCATGAAGGAATGGTGGAGAGAAAGCTATTGATTTATTATCTGTCTATGTTGAGTCGAGCCTTCCTACTAGATTTGTAGGTGCCCCACCAGTAAGTAAAGGTAAAGAGAGAACATAAGCAGTAAGGGATGGAGAGGAGGTTGTTGCACTCGAAAGGAAGTATAGTATCACAAGGCCAGGTACGGGATATAAGGCTTAGCCAAACTAAGCAACACTCCATAAATAAGTAGAAGAAGGCCTCTTTCGACTGCTGTTTCTTAATCAGTTTTGGTTGTTTCAGGAAAGGCTGTACCAGAAGTAGCGGGATATCGAAAAGTAAATGCTATACCGGAAACGCGATATCTAAAGTTAATCTCAGTGAATTCTGTACCAAGATGTATGTCGTCCAACCCAACCTCAGACTCTTTCTTCCGGCATAATCCTTTATCGTTCCCAAGGTAGGCGTGCATCCAGAATTTCTTTTATATAGTAGGATTTAGGGCCATGTATCTTACAATCTCTTAGAATATCCTTCAATAATGATATATTTTGCTCGTCCTTTTTTACGGGATCCCATTCCGGGGTCAGCTCTTCCTTCTCGTTCAAGAAGTCTATGAGGCATTCCTCAGGATTGTAGGGGGCCTTTTCCCGTAATGTGGGATACTCTGTTAGCATTTTATTCAAAAGGGTTAATGACTCATGTTTGAGTTCGCGGATCAGGAGATCCCTATTCTCAAACTCGATTAATCGGTTATACTCCCTCTGAGAGGGAGCCTCAGCAAGTTCTAGTTTTATGTCAGACCAATACTGATCCACCGTCTTACCCAGAAGAAAGGGACTATGTTTTAAGCGCAAAACTCGATTACGGAGGGATGCTTCCAAGCTAAAATTCTTTTGAACAAGGTTGTCCCATATGGTATCCTGAGAAATAGTAGAGATCGGAATTGAAATAGGCGCCGGATTTGAAGGTCCGGCATCGGGCGGACCCGGCATCTCGCGCGCAGAAGATGATCTTTCATCTTCTTCGTCTCTCCATTGTTCTTCCATCTCTTTTAGTTCAGGAGATGCCATCCTAAGAATAGGAAATTATTCAGATAAAGATGGTGAACCAGTAGGGTTGGTATGAGATGAAGCTTCCCCCTGCTGGAGTGGTGCCGAAGAGGAAGCTTCAGCCCCGCCCCCTTCAATCTTAGAATCATCCCCGGAGTCACAAAAAGCCATAATCGGTATCCCCAGCTTTATGAGGGTCAACGAAAGAGAAATCAAAACGAGATATATTAAGATATCAATCAAAATAGATTGATAGTTTCTTACCGAGATCGGATTTCCTTTTCGTGCCATATGCGCTTAGACTTTACTTTTTTCCCTTTTTGATTCCCGGTCCAATATTAGTTCTCGAGGATGCATCTCCATCTCCTCGTTCAAAGCAGCGTGGTAGATCAACACGCTTATCTTATATAAGAAAGAAAATAAGCAGGGGAGCCAAGAAGCTCAAAGAGAGTCTGAGAAGCTTAGGCAAAAGCATACGCTTCAGACGTTTCTAGGGCTTTAGTTCCTTTTCTATATCCTTTTCTCTATGGTAGATAGAATATGCATTTTGTTCTTCTTCTTGTGATTCTTTCGGCTGTGAACCTGAGCTAATTCTTTTCTCTATTGTAGCTGAATCTCCAACAAAAAGACCTACTCGCGGCACACAGGCTATATCTTTGAATGAATCATCGACTTGGGACCTATTCTTTCATTTTTCCAGTGAGGGGATCTCGGTCTCACTAACAAAACTTGACGATGAGACTTTCCGGGCCCTCTTTTTATAATAGATCCACGTAGGGAATATGTCCTCCAAACGGCATGTTATTTGTTTGCTTCTGCTCTTCTGGCTGACAGGGTAGCCGATGATTAGCCTTTGTTGGCGGGGCTTGACTTTCCGACTAGTATCAGTGTACGGATACCAATCTCGATGTCTTCCCCTCCCTTTTCGAGGTTTTTTGATTGAGTCTCTCAACTGACTTACAACTTCCCTCCTGCCCCCTCATCCATCCATTGCTTTATTCCGTGGTATTGGCTAGGGCCTAAGCTTGAGGAAGTTCAAGGCACGGTCGTCTTCGCCTGGCTCTAGCAGCTTCCCTACGTCACCGGTTAAACTGGGTCAAGGGGGTTGGGGCTCATTTTCCTTCGTTGATTGAGCTCTTTCGGAAATCGGCCCTTCCCTTCTTCACAGGCTCGGAACTTGTATTCTGAATCTTGAGCTTGGCCGTTGCGTTGGCCTTTGATAATTAGTAGTAGGTAGGTGGCCACCTCACTAATCAAGTCTATGGGGCGTCTTTCTTCTACTTCCACCCCACTTGCCGTCACAGACAAATCAGAAAATGACTTAGGTGATGTGGGCTTCCTGACCCTGATGAATCAAGAAGGGTTCGCTCTTGGCCTACGCCTCGGCTTTCTGAAGATAAATACACTGCCCGATCCGCTGCTTCACCTATAGGTATTGATACAGCGGCTGAACTAATGGAAAGAAAGACAGGGTTTTCCACATCCATCTCGGGCAATAGAGCTCGTACAGCAAGATCTCTTTCTTATTCTTCAAATGGCGAAAGGGATCTCGAAGCGACTAGTCTGATCTGGTACGATGTAGGTTGGGGGTTTTGAGTCATAGAGAGTCTGTATTTTATTGGACTTGCCGAGAAGTGTTAAGAGCAGACTAAGCTAAGGAAGAAAAAGAGGATTAGGATGCTTATCTTCCTTCCTACACCTAACTTGGCTATCGCTTGTCAGCTTCAGTCCCTGTTGAATCGGTTCTATCCGTTTATTTCTGGTTCCACCCTAGGATTCTTCCTTCAGTCCGAAAAGCCAAGCCGCTGATGCTACTGCTGCTAAATCAGCCGATGGAGTGCAACGTTACCGGGTCATTCTGTCGGTTTTAAGAGCCTTCGGCAACCGGCAAAGAAAGACCGTTCTGAGTAGCAGTAACGCTCATAGCAAGCAAGAAAGATGGGGTAAAGGGGCGAAACGGCGGGAAATAAAAGTTCAGTTTATAGAGTCGGAGAGCTAGTAGAGCTCATAGGTTTCTACCTGTGACTAACTTAGTGTGCTTTTGGTAGCAGCAGCCATACCAACAATCTATCTTTCGTAAATAAGCACTCACATTACGGTGCGAGATCTGCCAAGCTAAGCTCAATCACAACCCACCGGCGAGTGAGGGCTAAACGGTATTTATAGATTGAAACTAGAAAACCTTCATTCCTGAACTAGCCTCATGAACAAGCCAGTCTCAACTTTCCTGTTCAACTTTCTAGTGCGTCTATCTAAGGATAGATCTCGGTATCTGTGGAGAGGAAAAGAATGAATCCTACTAATGCGTCAAAATCTAAAAAAATTGATTTGTATTCCCCTTTCTTTACAGGTCTCGTGTTCCCCCTATTGAACGAAATGCAAAAACCACATACCCACAAACTTGTCAATAAACAATTCTATGTTCAATTTGACTACAAACAATTCTATGTTCCACTTGACTCCTACCCATACCGTGTTCAATTGTACAACTACCAATTCAATCTTGAGATTTAGTAAGAATAGCAGACGGTATACTAGTCAGGACTCTTCTTTTCTACGAACAAGTCAGTACTCGCACTATTGGGAGAACATGCGTCAAAGAAGGTCGTTTTCTTTTCCGTCCTCGCACTATTGTACGAATTTCTCCCTGTA